GTCTATGTGGCTAAAACTTACAGCACAGCACTGAAGATGCTGAGATGAAATATAAAAACTTCCGTAGACACTAAAAGTTTTGTCCCAGCTTTAAAGTCAACTATTGCCAATATTACACATGCAAGCATCCGCTCACCAGTGAGTAAAGCCCACATAAACAAGGAGCTGATATCAGGCACAACAAAAAGTTAGCCTATAACATCTAGTTTAGCCACACCCCCAAGGGCTCACAGCAGTGATAAACATTAGTAAATAAGCACGTAAACTTGAGCTAGATATGGCCCATCCGGGTTGGCCAATCACGTGCCAGCCGCCGCGGTTACACGAGAAACCCAAGTTGACAATTCACGGCGTAAAGTGTGATAAAGAATATATCTACAAAATAAGACTTAAACTTAACTTAGCTGTTATACGCATGTTAATGATAAACACAATAAACGAAAGTAGTCTCACCATCAAGACTTTTCTTACTCACGACAACTAAAACACAAACTGGGATTAGATACCCCACTATGTTTAGTCACAAACTAAATTACTACAACCACGCCAGAATACTACGAGCAAACGCTTGAAACTTAAAGGACTTGGCGGTGCCCAAAATCCACCCAGAGGAGCCTGTTCTATAATCGACAACCCCCGCTTAACCTCACCACTCTTTGCTTAACAGTCTATATACCTCCGTCTCCAGCTCACCCTACTGAAGGACAACTAATGAGCAAAATTAACCAATTAAAAACGTCAGGTCAAGGTGTAGCATACAGAGTGGACAAGAAATGGGCTACATTTTCTTACTAAGAACACACGGATATATAATGAAAAAAATATTAGAAGGCGGATTTGGCAGTAAAAAGAAACAATAGAGTTCTTTTTAAGATGGCCCTTGGGCGCGCACACACCGCCCGTCACCCTCTTTAACATACATAAAACAAATAAATAAACCACCTTAATTTTAACGGAAGAAGAGGAAAGTCGTAACATGGTAAGCGTACTGGAAAGTGCTCTTGGAATAATCAAAATGTAGTTTAAAAAAAACATTTCGCTTACACCGAAAAAACATCTGAAAAATCAGACCATTTTGAAACCAGACAGCTAGCTTAATTTTACTTCCTAAAATAAAACCCTTAAACTTAAAACATTTTGCAAAATTACAGTTATAAGGCGATAAGAAAAATTAATTAATTAGCAATAAAAATAAAATGTACCGTAAGGGAAAGCTGAAAAAGAAATTAAAAAAACCATTAAAAGTTATAAAAAAGCCAGGGTAAACCCCTGTACCTTTTGCATCATGATCTAGCAAGTCCACCGAGGCAAAAAGACTTTTAGTCTCTCTTCCCGAAACTAGGTGAGCTATTTAAGAGCAGCTATATGAGCAAACCCGTCTATGTAGCAAAATAGTGGGATGACTTTTAAATAGAGGTGACAAGCCTAACGAACCTAGTGATAGCTGGTTACTCAATAAAAAAGTTTAAGCTTAACCTTAAATCTTATTAATAAATACTAAATTATAAAAATAAAAATTCAAGAGTTATTCACAAGGGGTACAGCCCTTATGAAAAAGGATACAACCTACAAATATGGGTAATGATTATACTTAACCAAGCCATACGCAGAGTAGACTTAAAAGCAGCCACCTATAAAGAAAGCGTCACAGCTCAAACAAAACTAAAACTTAAAATTCAAATATACAACTCAAAACCCACAACACGCAACTGAGTTAAACCATACAATTATGGTTGAACCAATGCTAGAATTAGTAATAAGAAAACACGATTTTCTCTATGCGAGTCTATAAATCAAACCGAACTAGTCACTGATAATTACCGACCCTCCGTTAATGGAAATAAACATCTAACATAAACAAGAAAAACATTAAATACAAATCCGTTAACCCTACACAGGTTCGCAAATAGAAAGATAAAAAGATAAAGAAGGAACTCAGCAAACACTTAAGCCTCGCCTGTTTACCAAAAACATCGCCTCTAGCCCAAACTAATATTAGAGGTACTGCCTGCCCAGTGATACAATTCAACGGCCGCGGTATTCTGACCGTGCAAAGGTAGCATAATCACTTGTTTTCTAAATAAAGACTAGTATGAACGGCAAAACGAAGGCTAAACTGTCTCCTCTACCTAATCAATGAAATTGATCTCCCAGTACAAAAGCTGGAATAAAAAAATAAGACGAGAAGACCCTATGGAGCTTTAAACATATAGAAAGTATCAATAACGTTTAACTAACATCACACTATTTCTAAACTGTTTTTGGTTGGGGCGACCACGGAGAAAACAAATCCTCCGAGATGAATACCAAGGAAAACTATCCAAAGTGTCAGAACCAACTGCCATAATTGATCCAATTAATTTTGATCAACGAACCAAGTTACCCTAGGGATAACAGCGCAATCCTCTTTAAGAGTCCATATCAACAAGAGGGTTTACGACCTCGATGTTGGATCAGGATAACCTGACAGTGCAATCGTCGTCAAAGGTTTGTTTGTTCAACAATTAAAATCCTACGTGATCTGAGTTCAGACCGGAGTAATCCAGGTCGGTTTCTATCTATTACGTAATTTTTTCCAGTACGAAAGGACCGAAAAAATAGGGCCAATATAAAATGCATGCCCTCACTAAACTAATGAAAACAACTAAAACTAAACACAACACCTTCCTCAAAATAAGAGGCTTGCTTGAGTGGCAGAGCCCGGTAATTGCAAAAGGCCTAAGATCTTTCAACCAGAGGTTCAAATCCTCTCTCCAGCCATGACACTCAACATTATTAACCCATTAACTCTTATAATCCCAGTCCTTCTAGCCGTAGCTTTCCTAACACTTATTGAACGAAAAATCTTAGGTTATATACAACTACGAAAAGGTCCAAACATTGTAGGACCAATAGGCCTGCTACAACCAATTGCAGACGGATTAAAACTATTTATTAAAGAACCAGTACGCCCATCTACATCATCACAAACAATATTTATCTTAACACCAATCCTAGCCCTCACCCTAGCCTTGACACTATGAACCCCAATACCAATACCATCACCTATCCTAGATATAAACCTAGGACTATTATTTATTCTCTCCCTATCAAGCCTAGCAGTATACTCAATTCTAGGGTCAGGATGAGCCTCAAACTCTAAATATGCCCTAATTGGAGCACTCCGTGCCGTTGCACAAACTATTTCATATGAAGTCACCCTTGGATTAATTCTATTATCCACAATCCTATTATCACGTGGCTTCACCCTTTACAACTACATATACACCCAAGAAGCAACCTGATTACTTCTACCAACATGACCAATAGCAACAATATGATTCATTTCAACATTAGCAGAGACTAACCGAGCCCCATTTGACTTAACAGACGGAGAATCAGAACTAGTATCAGGCTTCAATGTAGAATATGCTGGGGGCCCATTCGCCCTATTTTTCCTAGCGGAATACTCAAACATCCTCATAATAAATACCTTATCCGATATTATCTTTCTATCCCCGACACAAAATTTCCTAAATCCAGAAATAACCACCATTAACCTTATAATTAAATCAATATTACTATCAACATTATTTCTATGAGTACGCGCATCATATCCACGATTTCGATATGATCAACTAATACACCTAGTATGAAAAAACTTCCTACCTATTGTTATCTCAACCACACTATTATACATCTCCCTACCAATCTCTACATCAGGCATTCCACCACAAACATAGGCTATGTGCCCGAAAGACAAGGATTACTTTGATAGAGTAAACAATAGGGGTTCAAACCCCCTCATATCCTTAGAAAAATAGGACTTGAACCTATACAAAAGAGATCAAAACTCTTCGTGCTCCCAATACACCATCTTCTAGTAAAGTCAGCTAAAAAAAGCTCTTGGGCCCATACCCCAAACATGATGGTTAAAATCCCTCCCTTACTAATGAGTCCATACGCCCTATCGATTATATTATCCAGCTTGGCTATAGGAACAATACTAGTACTTTCTAGTTCTCATTGACTACTAACATGAATTGGACTAGAAATTAATACCCTAGCAATTATTCCACTAATAAACCAACAACTCCACCCACGATCCACTGAAGCTACAATAAAATACTTCTTGACCCAAGCCACTGCCTCAGCGCTAGTATTATTCTCAGCAACAATAAACGCCTGAATAACAGGCCAATGAGAAATCAAAGAACTATTACCGACACCAACAAACATAATCACAATCGCCCTGGCCATAAAACTTGGACTAGCCCCAGTACACTTCTGACTACCTGAAGTCCTCCAAGGTGTTAACCTAACTACCGGCCTAATCCTAATAACCTGACAAAAAGTTGCCCCAATAATAATAATTTACCTTATCTATAACTCAATCAACCCATCTCTACTGATAACAATAGCAGTTCTATCTGCAATCATCGGAGGATGAGGTGGCTTAAACCAGACCCAATTACGAAAAATCATAGCCTACTCATCAATTGCCCATCTAGGATGAATAATAGCTATTACAACTATATCACCTAATCTAATATTACTAAACTTCACAATTTACCTAATTATAACATCATCAATATTCTTAACAATAAAATACCTAAAAACAACATCCATCAACATATTATCCATATCCTGATCAAACACACCAACAATAACAGCCATCTCATCACTAACATTACTATCCCTTGGAGGCCTACCACCAACTTCAGGATTTATCCCAAAATGATTGATCCTCCAAGAATTAACCAAACAATATGCTTCTACTACCGCAACAATCCTAGCCATCTCATCCCTCTTAAGCTTATTTTTCTACTTACGCTTAACTTATACAATAACACTAACAAACTCCCCAAATACATCTACTGCAATAATTACATGACGGCAAAAATCTAACCAAACCTCAATATTATACTCACTACTCACTATCCCAGCAATTATATTACTACCAATCACACCAATCATACTACCACTTTAGAAACTTAGGATAACAAGACCAAGAGCCTTCAAAGCCCTAAGCAGAAGTGAAACTCTTCTAGTTTCTGATAAGACCTGCAGGACTCTATCCCACATCCTCTGAATGCAACCCAGAGACTTTACTTTAAGCTAAGACCTTTTAGATTGATGGGCTTCTATCCCACGACCTTTTAGTTAACAGCTAAACGCTCACTCTAGAGAGCTTCAACCTACTTCTCCCGCCACCTTTACAAAGGCGGGAGAAAGCCCCGGCAGGAATTACCCTGCATTCTCAAGATTTGCAATCCTACGTGAATACACCACAAGGCTGGTAAAAAAAGGACTTTAACCTATCTCGTCGGAGCTACAAACCGCCGCTTAACTCAGCCATTTTACCTGTGGCAATAACTCGCTGATTATTTTCAACAAACCATAAAGATATTGGCACCCTATACTTAGTTTTTGGTGCATGAGCAGGAATAGTAGGAACTGCCCTCAGTCTATTGATTCGTGCTGAACTTAGCCAACCTGGAACACTCTTGGGTGATGACCAAATTTACAATGTCATTGTAACAGCCCACGCTTTCATTATAATTTTCTTTATAGTCATACCTATTATAATTGGAGGATTTGGAAACTGATTGGTACCACTGATAATTGGAGCCCCAGATATAGCATTTCCTCGTATAAATAATATAAGTTTCTGACTACTCCCACCTTCATTTCTTCTTCTACTAGCCTCCTCTGGAGTAGAAGCAGGTGCCGGCACCGGATGAACAGTCTACCCGCCACTAGCTGGTAATTTAGCCCATGCCGGTGCATCCGTTGACCTCACAATCTTCTCATTACATCTAGCAGGGGTGTCATCAATTCTAGGAGCAATTAATTTTATCACAACAATTATCAATATAAAACCCCCTGCAATATCACAATATCAAACCCCACTATTCGTTTGATCAGTTTTAGTAACGGCTGTACTTCTTCTTCTATCCCTGCCTGTTCTAGCAGCTGGAATTACAATGCTCCTTACTGATCGAAACTTAAATACAACTTTCTTTGACCCAGCAGGCGGAGGGGACCCAATTCTCTATCAACATCTGTTCTGATTCTTTGGTCACCCTGAAGTTTATATCTTAATCTTACCTGGATTTGGTATAATTTCACACATTGTTACATACTATTCTGGTAAAAAAGAGCCTTTTGGATACATAGGAATAGTTTGAGCAATAGTATCCATCGGACTACTTGGCTTTATTGTGTGGGCACATCATATGTTCACAGTTGGAATAAATGTAGATACTCGAGCATACTTCACATCCGCTACAATAATTATCGCTATCCCCACCGGGGTAAAAGTATTTAGCTGACTAGCAACACTCCACGGAGGAGCAATCAAATGAGATGCAGCCATACTATGATCACTAGGCTTCATCTTCCTATTCACTGTTGGAGGATTGACAGGGATTGTACTAGCCAATTCATCATTAGACATTGTCTTACACGACACATATTATGTAGTAGCGCATTTTCATTATGTCCTCTCTATAGGCGCAGTATTTGCTATTATAGGAGGCTTTATCCACTGATTTCCTTTATTTTCTGGCTATACTCTACATGAAACGTGAACAAAAATTCACTTTGGAGTTATATTCGCTGGAGTTAATTTAACATTCTTTCCACAACACTTCCTTGGATTAGCAGGCATACCTCGACGATACTCTGATTATCCAGATGCATACACCTTATGAAATTCAATTTCATCAATCGGGTCTTTAATTTCACTTGTAGCTGTAATTATAATAATATTCATTATCTGAGAGGCTTTCTCTGCCATGCGAGAAGTTATAATTACAGAATTAACAGCAACTAACGTAGAATGACTTCACGGATGTCCTCCGCCTTACCATACATACGAGGAGCCGGCATTTGTACAGGTACAAAAAGAATAGGAGTCGAACCTACTTTAACTAGTTTCAAGCGAACCGCATAGCCATAATGCTTCCTTTTTAATAAGATGTTAGTAAAGTATTTACATTATCTTGTCAAGATAATATCACGAGTTAAACCCGCGTACATCTTTCATGGCACACCCATCACAACTAGGGTTTCAAGACGCAGCATCACCTATTATAGAAGAACTACTACACTTCCACGATCACACTTTAATAGTGGTATTCCTAATTAGTACCTTAGTTCTCTACACAATTACCATCATAATAACAACAAAACTAACAAACACAAACTCAATAGACGCCCAAGAAGTTGAAATAGTATGAACAATCTTACCGGCAATCATTATAATTGTAATTGCCCTACCATCATTACGAATCCTATACCTAATAGATGAAATTAGTGACCCACACCTCACCGTAAAATCAATCGGACACCAATGATATTGATCATATGAATTTACTGATTATGACACAATAATATTTGACTCATATATAGTACCATCAAACGACCTAACACCAGGACAATTCCGATTATTGGAAGTAGACAATCGTATAGTAATTCCAATAGAATCACCAGTACGAATACTCATTACAGCAGAAGATGTACTTCACTCATGAGCAATTCCATCCCTAGGTGTAAAAACAGACGCAATTCCAGGACGTCTCAACCAAACCACATTCATTGCTACACGACCAGGTGTGTACTATGGTCAGTGCTCCGAAATCTGTGGAGCCAACCATAGCTTTATACCAATTGTTATTGAATCTGTTCCAATCAATTATTTTGAAAACTGATCTCTACTAATAATAGAAACATCACTAAGAAGCTAACACGGAAAGCACTAGCCTTTTAAGCTAGTATCGGTGACCACCAACCACCCTTAGTGATATGCCACAACTACACCCCTCTCCATGATTTTTAACTTTTCTACTAACATGAACTATTTTTATGATAATCTTAATACCAAAAACAATAAAACACGAACCAACGAATGACATCTTATCAGAAAGTCAATTAAATAACAACAACTCTTGAAACTGACCATGACACTAACACTATTTGACCAATTTATTAGCCCAACACTCCTAGGTATTCCATTAATCTTACTATCAATACTTCTCCCATGAACCTTATTTACTAACCAACCAAAAAAATGGACAGTAAACCGATTAACCACTCTACAATCATGATTCCTGTATACATTTACAAAACAACTTATACTACCTCTAAATACAAAAGGCCACAAATGGGCATTAATACTAACTTCATTAATAATATTCCTTATATTGATTAACCTTCTTGGCCTACTTCCATACACCTTTACTCCAACAACCCAACTATCAATAAACATGGCCCTAGCCATACCAATATGATTAGCTACTGTTCTCCTAGGCTTTCGTCACCAAACAACTAAGTCCTTAGGACATTTACTACCAGAAGGAACACCAACAACTTTAATCCCACCATTAATTTTAATCGAAACAATTAGCCTATTTATTCGTCCACTAGCCCTAGGCGTGCGACTTACTGCCAACCTGACTGCAGGACACCTCCTTATTCAATTAATCGCAACAGCATCACTAACATTAATTACAATTATACCAACTATCTCTATCATCACCACTGTAATCCTGCTCCTACTCACAATCTTAGAACTAGCAGTCGCAATAATTCAAGCATACGTATTTGTTCTTCTACTAAGCCTTTATCTACAAGAAAATATCTAATGGCACATCAATCTCATGCTTTTCATATAGTCGACCCAAGCCCATGACCTCTTACCGGCGCAATCGCCGCACTAATAATAACCTCAGGCCTAGCAATATGATTTCATTTTAACTCAACAAAAATTCTATTTTTAGGGTTAGTAATCTTACTATTAACAATAATTCAATGATGGCGGGATATTATTCGCGAAAGTACCTTTCAAGGACATCATACCCAGCCAGTCCAAAAAGGCCTTCGATATGGTATAATCCTTTTTATTACATCCGAAGTTTTCTTCTTTTTCGGCTTCTTTTGAGCATTCTACCGTGCAAGCCTTGCACCTACAATTGAACTAGGAGAATGTTGACCACCAACAGGGATCCTCCCATTAGACCCGTTTGAAGTACCACTACTAAACACAGCAGTATTACTAGCCTCAGGAGTTACAGTAACATGAGCACACCACAGCATTATACTAGCAAACCGAAAAGAAGCAATCCAATCACTCGCACTTACAATCATCCTCGGCCTATACTTCACCATTCTTCAGGCCACCGAATATTATGAAGCACCATTTACTATCTCCGATGGCATTTATGGCTCTACCTTCTTTGTAGCTACAGGCTTTCACGGCCTACATGTAATTATTGGATCAACATTTCTAATTGTCTGCCTCATACGACAGATTATATTCCATTTTACATCACACCACCACTTTGGATTTGAAGCTGCCGCATGATATTGACACTTTGTAGACGTAGTCTGATTATTCCTATACGTATCAATCTATTGATGAGGATCATACTCTCCTAGTACAAATAGTACAAATGGCTTCCAACCATTAAATCTTAGTTATTAACCTAAGGGGGAGTATATGACAATAATCACTATTTACATCACAATTATACTTACTACGATCCTAATACTAATTGCCTTCTGAATTCCAACCATAACACAAAATGCAGAAAAACTATCTCCATACGAATGCGGCTTTGACCCACTTGGATCTGCTCGTCTACCATTCTCTGTACGATTCTTCCTAGTTGCTATCTTATTCTTACTATTCGACCTAGAAATCGCACTGCTCCTACCAACTCCATGAGCCAGCCAACTGAACATTCCATCAACCTCAATTATTCTAGCCGCAACCATCCTACTCCTACTTACATTAGGCCTCATTTATGAATGACTTCAAGGAGGGTTAGAATGGGCAGAATAAGAAGTTAATCTAAAAAAAGACTATTAATTTCGACTTAATAAATTGTGATTAATCTCACAACTTCTTTATGACAACAATAGTATACAGCCTCTACTCAGCTTTTATATTAGGCTTGATAGGAATAGTTCTCCACCGAACCCACCTACTATCAGCATTAATTTGCCTAGAAGGTATAATACTCTCCTTATTTATAACCATATCTATTTGATCCATCCAAACCCAATCAGTACTGTACACAATAGCCCCGATAATTTTATTAACCTTCTCAGCCTGTGAAGCAGGAACAGGACTTGCAATTCTAGTAGCAACTACCCGAACCCATGGGCCAGACACCATACAAAATCTAAACCTCCTACAATGCTAAAAATCCTAATTCCAACTATTATACTAATTCCCACAACATGGCTAACAAAACCAAAATGATTATGGACAATACTTATAGCTCATAGCCTAACTATTGCCTTCATCAGCTTAATCTGATTTTACAATCCTTCAGAAACAACACAACATTTAACAAAGTTTACAACAATCGACCAATTATCAGCCCCATTAATAATTTTAACATGTTGATTGACCCCACTAATAATACTAGCCAGCCAAAACCACATAACAAACAATACAATAAATCGTCAACGAATCTATATCTCAATATTCGTTACACTGCAATTAGCACTAATCTTAGCATTTTCTGCAACAGAATGAATACTATTTTACATTATATTTGAAACAACACTCATTCCAACCCTAATCCTTATTACACGCTGAGGTAACCAAACTGAACGACTTAACGCAGGTACTTATTTCTTATTCTACACCTTAATCGGGTCATTACCATTATTAATTGCTATTCTATCACTAGAAAATGAAATAAATACACTATCCTTAATTAACACTCAATTCGTTCTACAAATTAACCCATACACAAACACAAATCAAATCTGATGAATTGCCTGTATAATCGCCTTTATAGTAAAAATACCATTATATGGATTCCATCTATGACTACCAAAAGCTCATGTTGAAGCTCCAATTGCCGGATCCATAGTCCTAGCCGCAATCCTACTAAAACTGGGTGGTTATGGAATCATGCGAATCTCATCCATCCTTACCCCTTTCACCAAAGAATCAATCTACCCATTCCTCATCCTTAGCTTATGAGGAGTAGTCATAACAAGCTCCATCTGCCTACGACAAACAGACCTAAAGTCCCTAATTGCATACTCATCAGTAAGCCACATAGGCCTCGTTATTTCAGCAGGACTAATCCAAACAACATGAAGTTTTACAGGTGCCATTACATTAATAATCGCACACGGATTAACATCCTCTATACTATTCTGTTTAGCAAACACAAATTATGAGCGAACACACAGTCGAACTCTTCTATTAACGCGAGGAATACAATCTATTCTTCCACTCATATCAACGTGATGACTACTAGCAAACCTTAGCAATATAGCCCTTCCACCATCTACCAACCTTATAAGTGAACTAACAATTATTTCTGCTATGTTTAATTGGTCTAATTGAACCATTATTATCATAGGAACAGGCATGCTAATTACAGCACTATACACATTAAACATATTCTTACTAACACAACGTGGGCCAACTCAAGACCACCTCAGTCAAACTCAACCAACCTATACTCGAGAACATTTACTTATGGCACTCCACATTCTGCCATTACTTTTACTAATCCTTAACCCAAGCCTAATTTGAGGAGAGTACTCATGTAAATATAATTTAAATAAAATATTAGACTGTGGTTCTAAAAATAGAAACTAATAATTTCTTATTTACCAAGAGTGGAAAATCAAATAAGAACTGCTAATTACTTATTTCTAGGGTTAAACTCCCCAGCACTCTTCATTAAACTTTGCTTTTAAAGGATGATAGCTAATCCATTGGTCTTAGGAACCAAAATTCCTTGGTGCAAACCCATGTAAAAGCTATGACACCTATAACTTTTAACTCAACAATACTACTTACATTAATCACTTTATCGCTCCCATTAATAAAACCAATAAATAAACACACCACGATAATAGTAATGAAAATAGTAAAACTAGCATTCTTCATCAATATCATCCCAACATCAATCTTCCTTAACCTTGGTATAGAGACAATTATCTTAAACTGAAACTTAATTAGTACTAACACATTTGATATCAACGTTAGCTTTAAATTTGACATATATTCCACAATCTTCATTCCTGTTGCACTATTCGTCACATGATCTATTCTAGAGTTCGCTATCTCATATATAGAAAAAGACCCGTTCCTAACCAAATTTTTAAAATACCTCCTAGTATTTTTAATCGCAATAATAACACTAGTAACAGCCAACAACATATTTCAACTCTTTATTGGTTGGGAAGGAGTAGGCATCATATCATTCCTATTAATCGGTTGATGACACGCTCGTATAGACGCCAACTCATCAGCAATACAAGCTATCGCTTACAATCGAGTAGGAGATATTGGCCTAGTTATGGCAATAGCATGATTTGCAATTAACACAAACTCATGAGAACTCCAACAAATATTCTCAGTTAATACGAACACAACCCTTCCATTAATAGGCTTGATCCTCGCTGCAGCAGGAAAATCCGCCCAATTCGGATTGCATCCATGACTTCCAGCAGCCATAGAAGGCCCAACACCAGTTTCAGCCTTACTCCACTCAAGCACAATAGTAGTAGCCAGTATTTTCCTTCTTATCCGCTTACATCCACTAATAGCAGAAAACCAAACTGCACTCACAATATGTCTATGCTTAGGAGCAATTACCACTCTATTCACTGCAGTATGTGCCCTTACACAAAATGATATTAAAAAAATCGTGGCATTCTCAACATCAAGTCAACTAGGACTAATAATAGTAACATTAGGCCTAAACCAACCTCAACTTGCATTCCTCCACATCTGTACACACGCCTTCTTTAAAGCAATACTTTTCCTATGTTCAGGATCAATCATCCACAGCCTTAATGATGAACAAGATATCCGAAAAATAGGTTCTAGTATGACCTTCCTACCAACCACTTCAGCCTGCCTTACTATTGGAAACCTTGCACTAATAGGCACTCCATTCTTAGCTGGATTCTTCTCCAAAGACGCAATTATCGAAGCCATAAATACATCAAATACAAATACATGAGCTCTCACTATCACCCTAATTGCCACAATATTTACATCAATCTACAGTTTACGAATCATAACCTTCGTCCAAATAGGCCACACACGAACACTACCAATCCAACCAATCAATGAAAACAAAACAATTATAAACCCAATCAAACGCCTTGCTTGAGGTAGCATCCTTACAGGCCTTTTAATTACAATAAACATAACGCAATCAAAAACACAAGTAATAACAATACCAATAACATCAAAACTAGCAGCCCTCTTAATAACAATTATAGGCCTTATAATAGCCATAGACATTTTAAACTCATCTAAAAAACAAGTAAACAAAACACACTTATTGTCAGTATCACTTGGATTCTTCCCAACTTTAATCCACCGCTCACACCCAAAATTTGCTCTATCACTAGGACAAAATATCGCAACCAGTTTAATTGACCAAACTTGATTAGAACACACTGGACCAAAAGGAATCACAACCCAACAGCTGCCCCTCATCAAAACAATCACAAACTTCCAACAAGGTCTAATAAAAACATACCTAACAGTCTTTTTATTTACTTTACTAATTGCGCTATCCATCTAATCGCGCTAACTGCCCCAAATGCACCTCAACGCACTAACTCCAATACCACAAACAAAGTTAATAGTAGTACTCAACCAGAAATTAACAATAATCCTCCACCAAAAGAATACAATACAGAAACCCCAGACCAGTCGAACCGAACCAAACCAAACTCAGAAATACTAGCAACCTCAACAGAATCGATAAACAAAGCCCCTAACACTAACACACAAACATATACCATAACATAAAAAACAACGTACAACCCACCCCATGCCTCAGGATAAGGCTCAGCAGCTATAGCTGCTGAATACGCAAATACCACTAACATTCCACCTAAATAAATTAAAAAAAATACTAATGATAAAAAAGACAATCCAACCATAATTAAAACTAAACACCCAGCCGCAGAACCAATAACCAACCCAAAAGCAGCAAAATATGGAGACGGGTTAGAAGCAACCGCAACCAACCCTAATACAAAACCAAACAAACCAATAAAAATTATATATGCCATAATTTCTGCCAGGACTTTAACCAAGACCAATGATCTGAAAAACCACCGTTGTATTTCAACTACAGAAACCAATGACCCACAATGTACGAAAAACACACCCAATTTTTAAAATTATTAATAATTCATTCATCGACCTCCCATCACCATCAAACATCTCATCCCTTTGAAACTTTGGCTCTCTTTTAGGAATCTGCCTTATTTCACAAATTATTACTGGCCTATTCCTAGCCATACATTACACAGCTGATACAACTTCTGCCTTCTCATCAGTAGCACACATTTGCCGAGATGTTAATTACGGCTGGCTAATACGTAATATTCATGCTAATGGAGCATCAATATTTTTTATCTGCATCTACATTCACATTGGACGAGGAATTTATTACGGCTCATACCTATTTAAAGAAACTTGAAACATCGGAGTCGTACTCCTACTGCTCGTAATAGCTACAGCATTTGTCGGCTACGTACTCCCATGAGGACAGATATCATTCTGAGGAGCCACAGTAATTACAAACCTGCTATCCGCCACACCATACATCGGAGACACACTAGTACAATGAATTTGAGGCGGATTTTCAGTAGACAAAGCCACACTAACTCGATTCTTCTCATTCCACTTCATCTTACCTTTTTTAATTATCGGTATAAGTATCCTACATTTACTATTTCTACATGAAACCGGATCAAACAACCCAACCGGATTGAATTCGAACACCGACAAAATCCCATTTCACCCATACTTTTCATATAAAGACGCCCTAGGATTCATAATTATATTAGCTATACTATCCATTATATCATTATTTTATCCAAACCTACTAGGGGACCCGGAGAACTTTACCCCAGCTAATCCACTAGTCACACCACCACACATCAAGCCAGAGTGATACTTCTTATTCGCCTATGCTATTCTACGATCAATTCCAAACAAACTAGGAGGAGTCCTAGCCCTATTATTCTCTATCCTAATCCTAGCTGCCATCCCCATATTACACACATCAAAACAACGTGCTATAACATTCCGCCCAATCACACAAATGATCTTCTGATTAATTGTAGCAAATACACTAATTCTAACATGAATTGGCGGCCAACCTGTTGAAGAACCATTTATCCTAATTGGACAAATTTCGTCAACCTTATACTTTATTATATTTCTAACTTTCCTCCCACTGACCGGACTTATAGAAAACAAAATACTAAACTGATGTTTAAGTAGCTTATCAAAAGCATCAGTCTTGTAAGCTGAAGACTAGAGGCTAAACCCCTCTCTTAAACTTTCCAAGCGCTGCCACAAAATTATCAGGAAGGAGGAAATTTTTCACCCTCACCAATGGCACCCAAGGCCAAAATTCTCTTTAAACTACTCCCCGCAAAACCTCTAGAATTTTTATGCTATGTATAAATGTGCATTCATTTATTTTCCACACGAATATCGTTCAGTAATATTAAAAGATATTCGAAATGTGGGCGCGGGAAACCATCATCCCGACAGAAAGTATTAATTATGCAAAATTTCACGGACAGAGTACCTAAGAGTGTCATTTTAATTACATATCAACAGCTGGTTGTAACCTGTCAACACGTTATTCGTAAAATTTCAAGAATTGATCCTTGCCGCAGCTGATTAATGCTTGAATTACTATCTTGTACATATAAGAACATAACTGTACTAGGCACCTTCATATTTTTTTTTATTTTCTCCTTTCAGCCAACATCTCAGAGTGATCTAGACCATTTTAGTCTAAAACCTGAACATAGTCTTGCATCATTATTAATCCGCTAAAGCAATTATTAAAGTTGATATTAAATGAATGATTTACGGACATAAATTTATATATATGGTGCTTATCACTCATTTACCTGTATATTCCCCCCTCCCGACCAAAAAAATTTTACAACTAAACCCCCCTACCCCCCATAACACACTATTTACCTCTCGTCAAACCCCTAAATCCGAGTTTCAATTAGCATGTCTTACTTTGAAGGATATTTTTCATCTTAATTTTTCCACACATCAAGACTTATATATTATGTAA